AATTAATCCTATGTTTTATTACATATATTTATTACATATATATATATTATATAATGTAATGAGATAATGAAAATAAAAGAAAATAAAAACATATAATAAAAACATATAGAAAATAAAAAATAAAAAAAAAAAAAGAAAATAAAAATATAATTAATATAAATAAAAATATATAAAAATATAATTAATATATATAATTAATAATATATATAATTAATATAGAAATATAGAATAATATAGAAATATAGAAATAAAAAAAATTTCAAAACTGAAAAAATTTCAGTAGTCATATGGGGTAAAATATCTAGGGATTTCGAGCATATTCTTTTCGCAGTATTTTTTTTTCATTAATATCTGTGTATAGGATCATTGCTTCTATTGATTTGATACGAATACATTACATAAACATAATCTAAAGCACCGAACGAACGATTCTATTTTTTCTCCTTTCCTTATCCTGGATTTCATTTCTATTTTCCTTAATTGATTTGATTCAATCCGTTGAGTTGCGAGTTTACATATAACAACTCATATCTTTCTATACAAAATACAAAAAAATTCGAAACTTTTTTCTTGTACTATACCGACTGACCCTCTCAGAAATAAAATAAAAAGAATCGAGTTATTTCATTAGAGTTAGAATGAAAAAAAAAAGAGTCATTCCATTTCAGACCAATCTCGAGTACTAAAGAAAGATCGCGATTTGGAATGAACCAAAATACTTGTTTGTTTTGTTACGGCAATAACACTTAGTAATAGTAAGACCACCCGATGGGTTGGATTTCACTACAAGAAAAAGGTTTGTTTTACAGCAAACCTACATTACACAATGAAACATACCACAGAGTGGTATAATAAATAGACGGAATCGTAAATTATCTAATCTACATAAGAAAGATACTTCTAATAGAAAGAATTAGACATTATCGAATGATTTGACAGACCAAATCCCAAAACCAACTCAACTCATAGAATATAGAAGAAGGAAATTGATACATTTAGGACCAATTCATTATCTCTGCATTATCTCTGAATCAATCAATTGGGGTTCTTGTTCTGCCAAAAAGCGATTAGTCAGGCGACTCCACAAAACAAATACAAGAATAGGTCCTAGATCTATGTGACTGTTGAAGTTTTTAGACAGAATCATGTCATGATTCTCACTTCATAAATTGACCGGATTCGATATACCAACGCAAAAATGTATCACTAACTCTTTAATCATGGACAGGAAAAGAGGAAAAAGGTCATATAATATGTAATCCATCCACGAAGATTAATGAAGGAAGATGAGTATTTTATCCGAGATTTTACAAATACTGATTAGATCTATTGGAATGAATTATTGTTTTTTATTTATTGTTTTTATTTTCATGTCCCTATGTATTTACATGAACATATGGTAATACTTTTGGACCAACCAACCGGCTAGTCTATAAACAAGTACTAATGAGGAAATGAAAACTATACTAAAACGAAAATAGAATGTATTAGGGCTATACGGACTCGAACCGTAGACCTTCTCGGTAAAACAGATCAAACTGATTATTATCGAAATGATTCGAACTGTTTCAAAGACCCAACATGCATTTTGTTGCATTGGGCTCTTTCATAAACTGATGTAAAGATCAGTTAGTCCACCATATTTTTCTTTACAGGAAAATAATGAGATGGCTCCATGTGCTCTGATTCATCATTTGTATTCTGATCTAGGAGCAATACCAAAGTGTTTCAAAGAAGGGTTACCTTGACTTAGGTCTGCCTTCGGCCTAGATCAAACTAAGTTAGATGGATTCTCTATCGCTACGCTGCAAGAGTCGAATATGAGACTTCATACACCTTAAAGTTCATAGGACGAAAAAAGGTTATTTTGAGGCCCTTATACTCATTATGCCTAGCATTGAATGGACTGGGTATTTACCTTATCAACTATCAAATCAATGGTGGGTTCTATTTGATTTGGCACCTGAATTCGCACCTGAATCGGACCGAACCCAATATTTGTCCGGCTATTGTTCTCTTGTTCCCTCGAATCTATGGAGTAAGACATCGATTTGTCAATAAGATCAATTATGTTTATTGCATAATGAGCTCCTTTGAAAAGCATTGACGCACGTGTAAACGAGGTGCTCTACCTAACTGAGCTATAGCCCTTGTCATAGATATATTAACATATGGATAATTTCTTGTCAAGATGGATATTCCATAATCCCACATGATAGCTCTCTGATCCGTCTACTGTTAACAGATTGGTATTGCTTAGAAATAATATTCCACTTATAATCCTATAAGTGATGGGTCCTTTTTTGGTGATAAATAACCTACTTAACTCAGTGGTTAGAGTATTGCTTTCATACGGCGGGAGTCATTGGTTCAAATCCAATAGTAGGTAGAACTTATTAGATACCGAAGTCAATTGAGTGATATCTAATAAGTTTTTCTACCCATTTTCTTTTTTTTTTTTCGTTATATCAGATTAGACTTGATTGTGTTCAATTGGCAG